AAAAAGAAAGAAATGGAAGAACAAAAGTGGTACGTATTCACAAAATTACGTGGATAGGAACTAAAAAAAAGAGATATCGAAGTAGTTCTGATAATTCACAAATATTATTATTTCAATTCTGGGTTTTTAGTTACTTTGACTGAATAAATTTTATCGATGTGGAATAAGTAAGTCATAATTCATTGGTTGATTGTATCATTAACTATTTCTTTATTTTTTTTTTGTTTTGGTGCGAGGAATTTATCATGAATCCACTGATTTCTGCCGCTTCCGTTATTGCTGCTGGATTGGCCGTAGGGCTTGCTTCTATTGGACCTGGAGTTGGTCAAGGTACTGCTGCGGGACAAGCTGTAGAAGGGATCGCGAGACAACCAGAAGCAGAGGGAAAAATACGAGGTACTTTATTGCTTAGTCTGGCTTTTATGGAAGCTTTAACAATTTATGGACTCGTTGTGGCATTAGCACTTTTATTTGCGAATCCTTTTGTTTAATCCTACAAATAAAAGTCCATATATATTTATTTTTTTATTTCCTTGGACTTGCTGCTCTTGCTTTTTTCGAATTATATTCAGATTTCAATTTTGTTCGGACAACAACCCATGTAAAGTACTTATTGGGGGAAAAGGAATTGGCACACCAATTCGCTTTCTTTTCTTCCTTTACTCTCTTAGTCAATGGAACTTTTTTTTTTTAAGTATTGCAACAAAGGAAATATTTCGAAACTCATATATTATAAGACCCGATACCTAATTCTAATAAATATCATTCTTATTTGAAATTTACAATTGAAAACAATAAATAAATAAATTTACATTTAAAAATCAATATTATTTTTTATTCTATTTAGTATTAGGAGTATTTCGAAAAATAATAAGAAAAATACTAGAATAAATATAAAAAATATAGATAATTAGTCTATCTATAAGAATCAGAAAGAGGAGATCTTATGAAAAATGTAACCGATCCTTTCCTTTCCTTGGGTTATTGGCCATCCGCCGGAAGTTTCGGGTTTAATACCGATATTTTAGCAACAAATCCAATAAATCTAAGTGTAGTACTTGGTGTATTGATTTTTTTTGGAAAGGGAGTGTGTGCGAGTTGTTTATTTCAAGAATAAGCTGGATTCAACCAACTGCACTTTATTTTTTGGTATAACTAGGACAAAAAGGTGCACGATTCCGCGAATTACTTCTGAATAAATTAAGAAATCATATTTAAGAACCATAGCATTTCGTGAGTCATTAGTAAATCTACTTTGATTCTCTATCAACTAATAATGCAGGACCATTAACAGGGTTAAAGCTAAATCTTTTGAAGTCCAGATACAAGCATGGTACTCTTTCTACTACTCTGTTAATACAGAAATGTTTTCAAAACAAAGAGTTGGAATCTTTTTTTCGCTATAAAACACTCATGTCGATAAAAAAATGATTTCAACTTTTTATTTGATTGGAAAAAATTAGAAAAAAAAAATAGGTATTTCAACCTCCCTTATTTTTCTTTTATCCAATGCTAAATCGATGACCTATGTTATGTATAAAGTAAGAGGAATTCTTTGGATTTGAAGAAAAAAAAAGAAACAACTTTGCTGACAATTATTTCTTTGGTCAGAAGAGTCCTCGGAATATTTTTTCTTGGATTAGTGATCAGTTTCGATATCTTTCTATTTGAATATGAATATAATATGAATAGAGGACAGGCTCATTACATTAAAAACATTAAAAAAAAATATGGGAATTATCATTTAAGTAATTGAAGTAATTGAGCGTGAGAGCCAAATGAATTGAAAGATTCATGTTTGGTTCGGGAAGGGATCGTGGAAGTTTTGAAATGAATGGAAAGATAATCTACTTTCATTAAGTGATTTATTAGATAATCGAAAACAGAGGATCTTGAAGACTATTCAAAATTCAGAAGAACTACGCGGGGGGGCCCTAGAACAGCTGGAAAACGCCCGGGCCCGCTTACGAAAAGTAGAAAAGGAAGCGGATCAGTTTCGAGTGAATGGATATTCTGAGATAGAACGAGAAAAATTGAATTTGATTAATTCAACTTCTAAGACTTTGGAACAATTAGAAAATTACAAAAATGAAACCATTCATTTTGAACAACAAAGAGCGATTAACGAAGTTCGACAACGGGTTTTCCAACAAGCCTTGCAAGGAGCTCTAGGAACTCTGAATAGTTGTTTGAACAACGAGTTACATTTACGTACCATCAATACTAATATTGGCATGTTTGGAACCATGAAAGAAATAACGGATTAGTCATTCTACTGCAGGCATTATTTTTTTTCTTTAAAAAAAAGAATTAAGAAATATTCATGGTAACCATTCGAGCCGATGAAATTAGTAATATTATCCGTGAACGTATTGAACAATATAATAGAGAAGTAAAGATTTTAAATACCGGTACCGTACTTCAGGTAGGCGATGGCATTGCTCGTATTTATGGTCTTGATGAAGTAATGGCAGGTGAATTAGTAGAATTTGAAGAGGGT